ACCTAATTCTTTTAGAATTCCATTTTTGAAATGAATTAAGTAAGGTTAAATTTAATAAAGATGAATAAAAAGGCTTATATAAACAGTATGCTATAAATATTCCAAACAAAGCTATACTGACTGAAAAGGTTGCATTTTTCAAAAATTCATACCAATCTACAAAATTTTGTGAATTTTTATGCAAAAGGTTTATTGATGGCGTGAATAATTTTGATAATATATCAAAGTCTATTCCTTCTTGATTGAAAGGAATTCCTATGGCTCCAATAGCCAAAGTAAATAAAAGCAATACAAGCATAGGAAATAAAATAGTATTGTCTGATTCATGGGGATAATAGAAAGTTCTTGTATTAAGTCCAAAATTTTCAATAGTAATAAAAGTTTGATTTCTTACATTATTACTAATTTTATATTTTTTATTGCAAAAAAAAGAAGCTCTTTTTGTATTATTCATGGTTAATAATGGTACTAACCCAAAATTTCGATTAAGTTTTTTTTCTTCTTCTTTACCCCATAAAGAGATTGAATAGAAGGAGCTACTTTTTTTTCCACTGTAATTTATAAAATAAGTGTTTAAATGTCCTTCAAAAGTAAGTAAATAAATCCGAAACATATAAAATGCGGTTAATCCCGCTGTTGAAAAAGCTATTATTGCAAAAATTGGTGAAAATAGCAAGCTATCATTAAGAATTTCATCTTTAGACCAAAAACAAGCAAGGGGGGGAATACCACAAAGAGAAAGTGTTCCTACTAAAAAAGCAGTTTTTGTAATCGGCACATGTTTTGTCAAACCACCCATAAGAATCATATTCTGACTTTTTTCGGGAGAATATCCAACTATAGCTTCCATTGAATGAATAATGGATCCAGATCCTAAAAACAACAAAGCTTTCGAATAAGCATGAGTAATCAAATGAAATAAAGCAGATCGATAAGACCCCATACCTAGAGCTAACATCATATAACCGAGTTGAGACATTGTAGAATAGGCTAAACCTCTTTTAATGTCTTTTTGAGCAAGAGCTAAAGTGGCTCCTAAGAGTACTGTTATTATACCTATCAAAGATATTATATACATTATAGAAGGGATAACTATAAAAAGAGGAAGAAGACGAGCTACAAGAAAAATTCCCGCCGCTACCATAGTAGCAGCATGTATAAGAGCCGAAATCGGAGTAGGGCCCTCCATGGCATCAGGTAACCATACATGAAGAGGAAATTGTGCGGATTTAGCAATAGGACCCACAAATAATAGAAATGCACACAAAGTAAGGAATAAGAGATTTATTCTATTATTGAAAATTAAATTATTGAATATTTCGAACAAATCCTGAAATTCAAAACTGCCAGTTATCCAATAAAGACCTAAAATTCCTAATAATAAACCAAAATCGCCTACACGATTAGTTACAAAAGCTTTTTGACAAGCATTCGCTGCAATAGGTCGTGTGAACCAAAAACCTATTAATAAATACGAACACATTCCAACTAATTCCCAAAAAAAATAAACTTGGATCAAATTAGAACTAGTAACTAATCCTAACATTGAAGTATTAAAAAAACCCATATAAGCAAAAAACCTCAGATATCCTTGATCATGAGACATATAATTATCACTATAAATCAAAACCAAAATTCCAACGGTTGTAATTAATATTGACATAATAGAAGTAAGTGGATCAATAAAGTAACCGAACTCAAAAGAAAATTCATTAGTTATGGTCCAAGACCATACATTTTGATGAATGCAACTTAGAAAAATTTGTTGAATAGATAGATAGAGTGAAAAGATCATAACTATACTTAACAAAAAAATACTCAGAAAAGTCCACATACGTCGAAGGTTTTTTGTTGCTGTCGGAAAAAGTAGAAGTCCAACTCCTAGTAAAATAGGTACTGGAAGTGGAATGAAAGGAATGATCCATGAATATTGATATGTATGTTCCATAAAATAAAAAACCCTTTTTATTTTATTCTTAAATTTATTATTTCTTATTCACTGGTTTGTATATATTTTTTTTTCAAAAGGGACAATAAAAAAACACGTTATTTCAAACCTAAATAGAAATTTTTTCGAATTAGTAGAATCCTTCATAAATCTTTGAAAAGAAATATATATTCAAATCCAAAAATTAGAAGTGATTAAATAATATTACTTAAGTTATTGTCAAAAAAATTATTTATATTTTTTTTATTCCTACTAAAATATAAATAAAATTCTGATTTTATGCAGATACAGCAAAAGTTAATTATAATTCCATATATACAATAATTTATATACATATATTAAGAATAGAACAAAAATTTATACGAAAAAAAACTTACTATTAATTATATAATAATATAAAAAAAACTTTACTTAAAAAAGTTATTTGAGTTTGATTATTTAGAATTATTAAGGAATGTATTTTAATTATGGAATTTAGTGATTGTCTTCCAGTACACTAAGTGAGCTTTTTTTTTTACAATAAATAAAAAACAGTTGGGTTTTCAACTTTTGAATGTCTTTTTTGTTTTGAAAATAATATATAATCAAATTTGAAAGAAAAAATAACTCGATACGGAGTACGAAAGACTAGAATAATAAATGTCTTTGACATCCAATTATACCACTGAAAAACTTTTTTTCATTTTTGAATGGCAGTTCCAAAAAAACGTACTTCTATCTCGAAAAAGCGTATTCGTAAAAACATTTGGAAAAGGAAGGGATATTGGACATCGTTGAAAGCTTTTTCGTTAGGGAAATCACTTTCTACAGGTAATTCAAAAAGTTTTTTTGTACAACAAAATAAATAAAATAAAAAACACTAGAATAATTAGAATTAGCCTAACTTAAAAACAAATTTTTTAGAATACATATATATATATAAAATAGGAACCAAAAGAAAAAAAAAAGATAATATATAGATAAAAACGAAAGGTTCACATTTCTTTTTTTTTTTTTTATAAAAAAAAAAGGGGGGGGTTCTTATTTTCCCCATCACTAACTTGAACTTGATGTAATAATAAATAAAGATCTTGTATTTCTTCTTACGAAAGAAATACAAGATCTTTAAGCGAAATCAATAGGGTCTTGAAATTAATTAATTGAAGTACAAAAATTTACACTTTATACCTTTAGGAATTATTATTTCTCTTAATTCTTATATTCGTTACTTGGAATACAAGTTATAAAACATAATTTAAGTGAATATTAGATCATAATAATAAATAATAATATATGATAATAAATAATAATATATGATATTAGTTTTAAGTGATCAAAAAATTTTATGTTTGTACTGTTTGTACAATATAATAAAGATGCATCAAAATAGATATTTTGATAATTATTTTTTATATTTCTCTTGAGCAACTTAGGCAAATCTGATTTTATTTAAAATTTCTAAGGAGTTTGGAGAAGTTTTAATTTTTAGAAAAAAAAAGTTTTTTATTAATGAAATCAGTTGTAAATTCCATTGAATTGGCTTCTTTATTTAAATTTTAATCTCGACGGTTTAATCAAAACTTATTAGTATTGTTTTGAACAAGTTGCCGCTATGGTGAAATTGGTAGACACGCTGCTCTTAGGAAGCAGTGCGAGAGCATCTCGGTTCGAGTCCGAGTAGCGGCATAAGATCTTATAAAAGAGATATTATAAGTTTTAGAATCAAATTAATACCCAACTTTTTTTTTTTCTAAAATCGGGTAAAACCTAGTATTAATTTATTAATTTTTAACAAATTTTTTATGATTTTTTCAATTTTAGAGCATATATTAACTCATATATCTTTTTCGGTCGTTTCAATTGTACTGACAATTTATGTTTTAACTTTATTAGTTAATTTAGATGAAATCATAGGATTTTTTGATTCATCAGATAAAGGAATCGTAATTACGTTTTTTGGTATAACAGGATTATTATTCACCCGTTGGATTTATTCAGGACATTTTCCATTAAGTAATTTATATGAATCATTAATTTTTCTTTCGTGGGCTTTTTCAATTATTCATATGGTTTCCTATTTTAATAAAAAACAAAAAAATCACTTAAACGCAATAACTGCGCCAAGTACTATTTTTATTCAGGGTTTTGCTACTTCAGGTCTTTTAAACAAAATGCCTCAGCCTGCAATATTAGTACCAGCTCTCCAGTCCCAGTGGTTAATGATGCACGTAAGTATGATGATATTAGGCTATGGCGCTCTGTTATGCGGATCATTATTATCAATAGCTCTTCTAGTCATTACCTTTCGCAAAGTCGGACTTACTTTTTGGAAAAATAATATTACCAAAAATAATTTATTAAATGAATTATTTTCTTTTGATGTACTTTACTACATAAATGACAAAAATTCTATTTTACTCCAACAAAACATTAATTTTAGTTTTTCTAGAAATTATTATAGGTATCAATTGATTGAACAATTAGATTATTGGAGTTTTCGTATTATTAGTCTTGGATTTATCTTTTTAACCGTCGGCATTCTTTCAGGAGCTGTATGGGCTAATGAGACATGGGGTTCATATTGGAATTGGGATCCAAAAGAAACCTGGGCATTTATTACTTGGACCATATTCGCAATTTATTTACATATTAAAACAAATAGGAATGTTCGGGGTATAAATTCTGCAATTGTGGCTTCGATAGGCTTTCTTTTAATTTGGATATGCTATTTTGGCGTCAATCTTTTAGGAATAGGTTTACATAGTTATGGTTCATTTACATCGAATTAAATAAAATATCAACCAAAAAAAGAAAGGAATCCAAATAAAACAGAATAGCATCTATATATAACTTCATCTAAGTTAAGAAATCTAATTTAGTTTTAGTAGTAAATCATCAAGAACCTTTTGAATCATTGTACTACTTGATTCAAAAGGTTCTCACAATACAAAGAGCAAAGACTTCTGATTACAATTCAATTTAATGCTTTTAATACTTTTTTTGATTTCCTCAAAACTATCCATAAAAATAATTAGATAAAATGGATTCGACCTTGTCACTTGCTAATGAGAGCACAAAATCAGGATAAATCCCAATACCAATTATGGGTAGAAGAATCGAGATTGAAAGAAATAACTCTCGGGGTCCAGAATCAAAAAAAGAAAAGTTTTTGACATTAATTAACTTGTATCCATAGAACATTTGGCGTGACATCGATAATAAATATATAGGAGTTAATATCATTCCAATTGCCATTACAAAAATAATTACAATTTTTGAAATTAAGAAATATTTTTGGCTGGTAATTATTCCAAAAAAAACGATTAATTCGGCAATAAAACCACTCATGCCCGGTAATGCAAGGGAAGCCATCGATAAGATAGTGAACATTGTAAATATCTTTGGAATGGAGATAGCCATTCCACCCATTTCATCAAGATAAACAAGCCGAATTCTATCATAACTCGTTCCTGCCAAGAAAAAAAGTGCAGCGCCAATAAATCCATGAGAGATTATTTGTAAAATTGCTCCATTAAGCCCAGGATCCGTTATAGAACCAATACCGATAATTATAAAACCCATATGAGATACCGAAGAATAGGCTATTCTCTTTTTTAAATTACGTTGACCGGGAGATGTTGAAGCTGCATAAATTATTTGAATTGTACCGACTACCATCAACCAAGGAGAAAACATAGAATGGGCGTGAGGTAATAATTCCATATTGATTCGAACCAACCCATATGCTCCCATTTTTAATAAGATTCCAGCGAGAAGCATACAGGTACTGTAATGCGCTTCGCCGTGGGTGTCAGGTAACCAAGTATGTAAAGGTATAATCGGTAATTTAACGGCAAAAGCAATAAGAAATCCAATATAAAATAGTATTTCGAGTGTGACAGGATAGGATTGATTAGCTAATAGTTCTAAATTTAATGTTGGTTCGTTCGAACCATATAAACTTATACCTAAAACTCCTATTAATAAAAAAATAGAACTTCCTGCAGTATATAAAATAAATTTGGTAGCTGAATACAGACGTTTCTTTCCACCCCACATGGATAAAAGTAGATAAACGGGAATTAATTCTAATTCCCACATGATGAAAAAAAGTAAAAGATCCCGAGAAGAAAATGATCCTATTTGACCGCTGTACATTGCTAACATCAGGAAATGGAATAATCGGGAATCCCGAGTAACTGGAAAAGCCGCTAAAGTAGCTAAAGTAGTAATAAATCCCGTCAGTAAAATCGTTCCTATCGAAAGTCCATCTATTCCTAGTCTCCAGTAAAAATCAAAAAAACTGATCCATTTATAATCTTCGGACAGTTGAATTAATGGATCGTCCATTTTAAAATTATAACAAAAGGCATAGGTCGTTATAAGCAGTTCTAAGATACAAATGCATATAGTATACCATTTGTTGACTTTATTTCCCCTATACGGGAGAAATAACATTAATGAACCGGCAGATATTGGAAAAACAACAATTATTGTTAACCAAGGAAAATCATTCGTGGTAAAGACAAGATACACCAGGTCCAAAGAACGCGTACTCAAAAAAAATATATAAATAAAAAAATATAATTTAACTTTTTTGAGTACGAGTACTTGTCAATAAAAAAAATAAAATGTATTCCAAATTTATTCAAATGAGGTTTTCGGTAACGTATCAATAAGCTAGACCCATGCTTCGAGTTGTTTCATGCCATAAATAAACTCGAACGCTCAAAAAATCCGTTGGACAGGCGGATTCACATCTCTTACAACCAACACAATCCTCGGTTCTTGGAGCAGAAGCTATTTGCTTAGCTTTACATCCATCCCAAGGTATCATTTCTAATACGTCTGTAGGGCATGCTCGGACACATTGAGTACATCCTATACAGGTATCATAAATTTTTACTGAATGTGACATAGGATCAATAGTTTTTTGAATGTCATAAATTTTCAATCTAGTAAACTTCTAACTAAATGATATATTAAAATACTAGATGAAGCAATGATTTCCTTTAATAGAATTGTTTTTCTGAATTCCGGCTCAATTGATAAAAAAAGTCGGGCTAAAATACTTTGATTTCTTAGATTTTCACAAATATAATCTAGTAAGTCATAACCTATTATATATGAAAATTTCAACTTATAATTTTTTTTATTTATGCTATTTATTTAATAAGGTCGATTGGTTGATGCGAGTTGATTTTCTGTTACGATAAATTGATGAAACTATAGCTAATCCAATAGCTGCTTCAGCGGCTGCGATTGCTATAACAAAAATGCAGAAAATATCCCCTTTTAGTTGGGAATTATCAAAAAAATCAGAAAATGTTACGAAATTCATATTAACTGCATTGAGTATAAGTTCAAGACACATAAGAGCCCTAACCATATTTCGACTCGTGATCAATCCATAAAGACCAATCAAAAATAAATAGGCACTCAAAACAAGTACATGTTCGAGTATCATTCAGCAACTCCTTATTAATTTTGATTCATTTCAATATGAATAATAAATATAATTCACCGGATTCAATCAACTAGAACAAAAAAGTACGAATAAAAACTATATTAGGATTAAGGAAAAAATTTGTCAAACATATCAAATATAAAAATTGATATTTCAAATTATGAAATAGTATTCAATCAAATTTAATTGAATGAACAGAAAAAAATATCATAACATACACAAAGTTTTCTTTGGTCTTTACTAATTAGAACCCTGTTTTATTGACGAGCCACAGAAATTGCACCTATCAAAGCAACTAAAAGAATTATTGAAATGAGTTCAAATGGAAGAAAAAAATCTGTTGATAAATGAATTCCTATTTGTTGACTATTACTTATTAAATCTTGCTCTAAAATCTGGTTTAATCTTGTAGTCCAAATAACCCCGTACCATGACGTATCGAGAATAGTTGAAATTAATGAAAAAAGAATAGTTGTACAAACCAATGAAGTAATCCCATCCCCAACAGTCCAAAGATTAAAATCTGTGGAATATTCTGAATCATTCATGAACATCACAGCAAATATGATTAAAACATTTATGGCCCCCACGTAAATAAGGAGTTGGGCAGCAGCTACAAAATGGGAATTTGATAGAATATACAATAAAGATATACAAAAAAGAACAAATCCTAAGGAAAAGGCTGCAAATATTGGGTTGGGAAGTAATACCACTCCCAGACCTCCTAGTAGAAGACCGGATCCCAGAAAAACTAAAAGAAAATCATGTATTGGTCCAGGCAAATCCATTATATTATTAAAATAAGAAAAAATCGAAATCCTTTTCATGACCTTATTACTTTAACCGGGAAATTTGTTTTTAATATGTTTCTAATAGAGTGAAATTAGAATCTAATGGATAGGAATTGATGTAGATACAATTATTAGGCAGTTTCGCTTTTTTATTCTAAAGTGTATTTTGAACCCATCTATTTCAAGAAAGTAATTACGAATATATTATATTAAAAGAATGAGCCTTAATATTTAATACTATTATATAAATACAATATCCATGTTTAATTAAATTCTTTATTTTATATAATATATAATTCAAAAGTTTTGCATTCTTTTTTTAATAAAATTCATGGGTTTACCCATTTGTTGTTTGAGGTGAATTCAAAATTGTTCGAATAGTGTAATCGTCAATTACTGACATTGGTAAACGACCCAAAGCTATTTGATTATAATTCAATTCGTGACGATCATAAGTTGAAAATTCATATTCTTCAGTCATTGACAAACAATTTGTTGGACAATACTCAACACAATTACCACAAAATATACAAATTCCAAAATCAATACTGTAATTAAGCAATCGTTTTTTTCTAATATTAGTTTCCAATTTCCAATCAACAACAGGCAGATCTATAGGACATACTCGAACACATACTTCACAAGCAATGCATTTATCAAATTCGAAATGTATTCGACCGCGGAAACGTTCCGATGTTATTAATTTTTCATAGGGATATTGAATAGTTACAGGTAAACGATTTGTGTGGGATAAGGTAATCATGAAACCTTGACCAATATACCTTGCAGCTCGTAGGGTTTGTTGACCATAATTCATGAACCGGGTTATCATAGGAAGCATATTGTAATTATCTATGAATAATTTGATCTTTGTTTTTTTCTCTTGTTTAAAACAAGTAATGAATATGTTGGATTCATTTTCAATTTAGAGTGAAAAGAGTTGGAAAGAAGTTGTTAATAATAGATTACCAAGGGAAATCGGTAAAAGAAATTTCCATCCAAGATTTAATAGTTGATCCATTCTTAGCCTAGGTAAAGTCCATCTTGTTGCGATAGAAATGAATAAGAACAAATAAGTTTTAGCTAATGTAATAAAGATACCAATTGTTGTTCCAAAAATTTGATCCCTTTCAAATAGCTCCAGAATAGATATATACGGAATAGAAATATTCCAACCGCCTAAGTATAGAACTGTTACAAATAAGGAGGAAATTAATAGATTTAGATAAGAAGCAACGTAAAATAAACCAAATTTGATACCGGAATATTCAGTTTGATAACCTGCTATTAATTCTTCTTCCGCTTCTGGTAAATCAAATGGTAACCTCTCGCATTCTGCTAGGGAAGAAATTAGAAAAATGATAAAACCTATAGGTTGACGCCACAAATTCCATCCCCAAAAACCATATTTTGATTGTGCCTCAACTATATCAACTGTACTTAAACTGTTAGATAATCCTAGTCGGGGATAACATTACTATTCTCGCCGCTATTACAAAACCGTACATGAGGTCTTCGCCTCATACGGCTCCTCGGGGGCCATAAATAAATCTAAGGACCAGATTAGTATTATTTAGCTGGATATGATGTGTTCAAAATATATTAAAATATATTAGATATAAATATATCTGGGGTCCCGAATTATACCAATGGAATTCTGTCTGCTCAAATTATAAGAATAAAAAAAAGCGCTTGGGAATTCATCTCATCCTTTACAAAATTTAATTTCTATTTGTTGAGTAATAACTTAATCCTTTAATAAAATACTCCTTGTAAAAATAAAAATGGGTATTTCAGCCCATCATGGTTTTCAATTACAAAAAAGAATTAGACATCCTATCTATTCTTCTTTCGAAAAAAAGTTGGTAGACTTAAAAAATAAAGGATTATTTCGTTTCTGATAGTCATTACATTTATCGGTGGATAGGAGCATACTCTGAATCGGAATCTTGGGGAGTACTGTTTGATCATTTCTACTAATTTCAAGCCCCAATTAACTTTCTTTTTTTGTTATCTTATGTTATGCATAAATATCCTTTTCAATTTGGTTAATCTCTATTACAAATTCTTTGTGTATTTTGGTGTTTCTAACCATCCACGCATGTTTACCTAATTGCCGCTCACTTTGTAATACATGTATGTTAATCTATGTAACTGAAAGTGAAAACGTTATATTATATGGTTAATATTTTTTTTAACCCGCTTCAAGCCAGGATGACTAATCAACCAACCTTGGGGTAAAGTGATTCTTACGCTTATGTTTATTTCCGTTTAACCCTTGTACATAGGAAATGAGACTCAATTGTTCTTTTTACTGCTAATTTCTGAGCAGTTTTTTTCACTCATATATAACTATCAAATTCCTTTTATTAAGATTAACCCGAAAGATAAATATATATATTCCGTTTTTAAGTTATTCGTCTAGAAGACCCGGAATAGTCAAAATAAACATTTATGTTTCAACGAATCGCACGTAGAGATATTGATAAAACACATAGAGTTAATGGTATTTCATAACTAATCGATTGGGCAGCAGCTCGCAGACCACCTAAAAAAGAATATTTATTATTTGATCCATATCCTGACATAAGAAGTCCAATCGGAGCAATACTTGAGATGGCAATCCATAAAAAAATACCGATATTAAGATCCGCTAAAACAAGATGATTGCTAAAGGGAATTACTGAATAACTTAGTAAAATTGAGATAACTGCTATAGATGGTCCAATACTAAATAAAGGAGTATTTCCTCTAGATGGACGAAGATCTTCTTTGAAAAGTAGTTTTGTCCCGTCAGCAAGAGCTTGAAGAATTCCCAAAGGGCCGGCGTATTCAGGTCCAATACGTTGTTGTATCCCTGCAGATATTTCTCTTTCTAACCACACAATTACTAATACACCTGTTATGATTCCCAATACAAGAGAAAATATAGGGACAAATATCCATATGAGTCCATAGACCTCTTTTAAAGCTTCCAATCTAACAAAAGAATTTATAGTTTGTACTTCTGTTGCATAAATTATCATTTTAACGATCAACTTCTCCCATAATTATATCTATGCTACCGAGTATCGTCATAATATCAGCCAATTTCATTCTTTTAACTAGTTCAGGAAGAATTTGCAAATTAATAAAACCCGGCGGTCGGATTTTCCATCTCCAAGGAAAACCACTTTGATCTCCTATGAGAAAAATTCCCAATTCCCCTTTTGGAGCTTCAACTCTTACATAAAGTTCTTGTTTCGATAATTCAAAAGTAGGAGAAGGTTTTTTACTAATGAAGCGATATTCAAAATCATTCCATTCTGGATTCCTTTTTCTATCAAAGCTTCTGCTTTCTAAATTCTCATAGGGACCCCCCGGAAGTCCTTCCAGAGCCTGTTGAATAATTTTGATGGATTCTGTCATTTCGCTAAGTCGTACTAAATAACGAGCTAATGAATCTCCTTGTTTTTGCCACTGAATTTCCCATTCAAATTCATCGTAAGACTCATAACGATCAACTTTACGAAGATCCCATGGTATTCCGGATGCGCGTAGCATTGGTCCGGATAAACCCCAATTTATTGCTTCTTCCCCACCAATAATCCCAACGCCTTCAACCCGTTCTAAAAAAATAGGATTTCGTGTAATCAGTTTTTGATATTCAACAACCTCTGTTAAAAAATAATCACAAAAATCCAAGCATTTATCTATCCAACCATAAGGTAAATCAGCCGCTATTCCTCCAATACGAAAAAAATTATGCATCATTCTCATACCGGTGGCAGCTTCGAATAGATCATATACAAATTCTCGTTCTCTAAAAATATAGAAAAAGGGAGTCTGTGCCCCAATATCTGCCATAAAAGGGCCAAGCCATAACAAATGAGAAGCTATACGACTCAATTCCAGCATAATTACTCTGATATAGCTGGCCCTTTTAGGAACTTGAATATTTCCCAATTGTTCTGGTCCATTTACTGTTATTGCTTCTGTAAACATAGTAGCTAAATAATCCCATCGCGTTACATAAGGTAAATATTGTATAATTGCTCGGTTTTCTGCAATTTTTTCCATTCCTCTGTGTAAATAACCCAATATGGGTTCACAGTCAACAACATCCTCACCATCTAGAGTAACAATTAAGCGAAGAACACCGTGCATGGATGGGTGGTGAGGTCCCATATTGACTATCATAAGATCTTTTCCTGTAACTGGTCTCTTCATAAGTTTTTCCTTGATTCGTTCTGGCATGAATTAGATTGTTGAAAAAGAAGTTTATCCAAAAATTCATAACTAAATTCACAATTTTGGAATTTAACGAGTTTTTAATTCTCGAATATTCAACTGATTAATTAATTCTTTATAACGTACTCTATTTTTTTTTGACAAATAAGCCAGCAGTCGTTGACGTTTTCCCAGAATTTTTCGTAGACCCCTCTGAGATAAATAATCTTTTCTGTGCAATTCCAAATGTGAAGTAAGTCTTCGTATCTTATTAGTGAAACTGAATACTTGAAATTCAACCGACCCCCTGCTTTCTTCTTTTTTTTCTTGAAATGAAATGAATGCATTTTTTATCATAAAAATAAATCCTTCCCTTTTTAATATGAATTGAAAGATATGAATTTTACTGATCAGTAATAATAATGGTAGTTTTTTTGTACAAGGATCTGAATTTAATTATCAACTTCTTTATTTTACCAAAAAAAGTCTAAATTTAGATCAAAAAAAGGAGGATTCTGTTAATTTAGTTATGGATCTGCTCTAATTGGTATCTACGTCATTGATTAAATGAATCTCATGTATAAAGACTGAATGAAAAAAAATCCCTCATATTTGTGCATACAAGTGTTTTTATATACCGTAACTTATATATTATATATAGTAAAAAGGATCTATCATTAATGAATTTGAAATCGCGTATACATATGTATTCTTATCATACTGAAATGATTTCCGTTAGTACTATTAAACCAATAGCGATTCATACAAGCTAAATCTTCTAATCTAAAATTGGGCCAAAGAAAGGATTTTAATTTAATTAGGTTATTTTTATCCTTATCAAGATCTTTCTTTTTATGCAAAACTGTGGTCAAGTTTTTAATATTCGTATCAAATCTTGAATTTCTATCCCTCGCATTTTTTTTTTTTAAGTTGAACGAAATTAAAATTCGAAATTCTCTACGTCGTTTAGGGGAGAGAATATTTTCAGGAACAAAGAAATCATAATGATTTCTTTTATCAATATAGCTTTTTTTTTTGTATCTTTTACTTATTTTTTGTTTATTTTTATGAACCAATGAAATCCCTATGGTTCTATATATAAGAAGTTGTCCATCGTTTTTTACAGACAAACGGACAGGTTCAATAATCAATATTCCTTTTTTCATTAATTTTCCAAAAGTGAAATTCTTCTCAATCATTAGAATATCGAGGCTCATCTCTCCTCTTTCAATAGAAGATATCGCTATCTCGTTTGGATTTTTTAGTCTAACCAAGAGACAGTATACTTTTACATTATTGAGAATTTTTTGATTAAAAAAACAATTCCATCGCAATTGAAAACGCGAATACCTTGTGAGAAATAAATCAAGTTCCATTTCGGTATTGCTTTTGTATTGTTTTGTATTTTTATGTTTTTTTATCTTCGATTCTGCATAATTTTTTTCAAAATTTTTTTCTTGGTTTGATAGAGCTGATTCAGGATTTCTTTTTTTTTCTTTATCTGATTCAAGCTCTCCGCGATCCGCCGATTCTTCATAAAAAAGAAGGGAGTTTTTTTCGTTTGATGGTATAAAACCGTTTGTCTTTAGAGTGATCTTTTTATTAATATTTTTTTTTTCATTAAAATTGAAAAGAAGTAATTTAATTGGTATGACCCATGGTTTCATTTTATATGTACTAGAAAATAAGCAAAATTCTGGAAAGAAAAAAAATTCAAAATTTGTTAGATGATGATTTAGTATTTCTTCATTCATTCCCATCCAATCAAAAAATAAACTTTTTTGATTAGCAAGACCCGTCTTAGTTATTTTATCAATTCTTTGATAATTTTGAACTTTAGTCTTAATATATTTTTTTTTACTCTTGGTATCAACCCAGGGCTCAATATTTACTTTTTCTCTAAACCCAAAGTTGAGAATTCTCCAATCCAAATATTTTCGATGCCGAATTTGCCCTATACCCCGAATATTATATTTTTCTAGAAAACACGAGACTAAACAATTATCTAGAGCAATGCCTATAGACATGTCAAAAAATTTTTCTGTAGAATGAATAGATTGGTAGCAAAAAATATTATATATAGAATCTTTTTTGAAATTATGTTTTGGATTTAATAACGAGTTGGCCTCAAAAAATTTTTTTTTTTTGTAATTATCAAATTTGTTTTTTTCATATGAATCTGTTTTAGTTAAACTTGGATTTAGAACTAGAGAGTTTTGCTTTATTTTATTTTTCCATTTTTTGGTTACTAATCTAGCCCATGTAATCTGAGGTAAATTGTATTGAGAATGACTTCGTAACCAGTTTTTCCATGGATTTATTTCGGACTTTAAAAAGGTTTTATCTTTCAATTCACAATGAAAAAGTCCTTGTTCTTGAAACAAATCCTTTAGTTGATTCTTAACAAAAAAGGATGTTATGCATATGTTATATTTAAGAATAGCCGTTAATTTAGAAACGGTACTAACTTGAATTTGTGATAATTTATAAAATACATATGCTTGGGATAAAGAGCATAGGTCATAATTAATTTTTTTTTTATTTTTCTTGGATATTAAATTTTTTATAGCCGAAATAAAATAAATGGTATTTTTTTTTTTATTAAT